GAAGGAAGCTGATTCATTCATTAGTAAAGCCGAAGCCAATAGGAGTACTATTGTGAAAAAGTTAAGACCGCGGGCTCGAGGACGTAGTTATCTGATAAAAAGACCGACATGTCATATAACAATTGTATTAAAAGATAAATCTAAATCATTTTTAGATCAATCTAAGATTTAGATTCATATAAAATAAAAAAATATGGATGAAAAATAAAATAGAATAGAAAAATATGGGACAAAAAATAAATCCACTTGGTTTCAGACTTGGTACAACTCAAAGTCATCATTCCTTTTGGTTCGCACAACCAAAAAATTATTCGGGGGGCCTACAGGAAGATGCAAAAATACGGAATTGTATCAAGAACTATGTACAAAAAAATAGGAAAATATCCTCAGGTTTCGAAGGAATTGCACGTATAACAATTCAAAAAAAAATCGATTTGATCCAAGTCATAATCTATATTGGATTCCCAAATTTATTAATAGAGGGGCAAACACGAGGAATCGAAGAATTACAGATGAATGTACAAAAGGAGTTTCATTCTGTAAACCGGAGACTCAACATTGCTATCACAAGAGTTGAAAAACCTTATGGACAACCTAATATTCTTGCAGAATATATAGCTTTACAATTAAAAAATAGAGTTTCGTTTCGAAAAGCAATGAAAAAAGCTATTGAATTAACTGAACAAACGGATACAAAAGGAATTCAAGTGCAAATAGCAGGCCGTATCGACGGAAAAGAAATTGCACGTGTTGAATGGATCAGAGAGGGTAGAGTTCCCCTACAAACAATTCGCGCTAAAATTGATCATTGTTCCTATACAATTCGAACTATTTATGGAGTATTAGGTATAAAAATTTGGATATTTGTAGACGAGGAATAATCAACCTTGTCTTCCCATTCTGTCCAGTGATAAAACAAAAAATGACAAACTCTTTCATTCTTTTTTCGTTAAAAATAAAAAAATGAACAATTCTAATTCTATAAGGTTAAATAAAAATTCGATTGATCATTTGGTAAAATTGCTATGCTTAGTGTGTGACTCGTTAGTTTTTTCTTTATAGTTTCAAGTTGGGATTCAAAAAAAAATAAACTGACCCCTGCTATAAACTTTGTAATTATATAAAATAAACTAATAACCAACTTATTGCTTCGTATTGTCGAGATCCCAAGAAACAGTCACTATATGAATGAGTGGATCTATCATATGGTTGTAGCAACTGAAATTCTTTCAACAAAAAATAGATCTGATTATGGGTTGTAAAGCAAAAAAAAAAAATAAATAAAGGGATGTGGATAAATGGAAGGATGATAGAAAGAAAGAACAAAAATATCAATGATATATGATTCCAATATGTATGGTCTATGAATCACGTCATAAAAGGCAGTGTGATAAAGCATCAATACTGATAATCAATACTGATAAGATAATTATAAATATAAGAATTAAAAAATGAAATAATTAAAAATAGAATAAAATAATAAAGAGCCTTCAGGTTAATAAAAACTGAGGAAATTGACTTGGGAACGAATTTTGTTGGAAGCTCCATTGCAAAGTTCGGACCTAACCATTAATGGAGAAGCTATGGGAACGACAGAACCTGTGACTGCATAGGCTTCTATTGAAAACGAATCCTAATAATTCATTGGGTGGGATGGCGGAACGGACCAAGAAAAAATTGATTTATTATGAGAGGTTATGAATTGAACCTTCGAATGAAACAGGAAAGAGTAAATATTCGCCCGCGAAACCTCTATTTATTGGATTACAATCTTTTGTCATAATTCGATAGAGGTAAAAAAAAATAAGGAAAGGATTCATTATGTTATAAAAATAAAAAAGAGAAACATTACATTATCTATAAAGATACATAAATGTACACACACGTCTAGCTGTATTGTATATCTTGTATCTACATCTTCCTTCTTATGTAAGAAATTAAATATCAATAAAAGCCATTACTTGGTGTATTATCTATTAATGTGTACCTATTAATGTGTATCTATTAATGTGTATCTATAATATTATTGAATTTGAATCCTTTCATTCGCGAGGAGCTGGATGAGAAGAAACTCTCATGTCCGGTTCTGCAGTAGAGATGGAATTAAGAAACAACCATCGACTATAACCCCAAAAGAACCAGATTTCGTAAACAGCATAGAGGAAGAATGAAAGGAATATCTTGTCGAGGCAATCATATTTGTTTCGGCAGATACGCTCTTCAGGCACTTGAACCTGCTTGGATTACAGCTAGACAAATAGAAGCAGGGCGAAGAGCAATGACACGATATGTGCGTCGTGGTGGAAAAATATGGGTACGTATATTTCCCGACAAACCTGTTACAGTAAGACCCGCGGAAACACGTATGGGTTCGGGGAAGGGATCCCCTGAATATTGGGTATCCGTTGTTAAACGGGGTCGAATACTTTATGAAATGGGTGGAGTATCAGAAACTGTAGCTAGAGCAGCTATCTCAATAGCTGCGCGCAAAATGCCTATACGAACTCAATTTCTTATTTCAGGATAGAGATGTAGAACTAAACAAAAAGGGGTATTGGGGATGAAAAAACAACCGCAGGTTTATTTATTTCTGGACGGACAATATTTCTTTTTTTTCTTTCATACTTTTGCATTGAAATAACAGATTGAAATAAAAATGATATGATTCAACCTCAGACCCTTTTGAATGTAGCGGATAACAGCGGAGCTCGAAAATTGATGTGTATTCGAATCATAGGAGCTGGTAATCACCAATATGCTCATATTGGTGATGTTATTGTTGCTGTAATCAAAGAAGCAGTTCCCAATATGCCTCTAGAAAGATCAGAAGTAATTAGAGCTGTAATTGTACGTACATGTAAAGAACTCAAACGTGAAAACGGTATGATAATACGATATGACGACAATGCTGCAGTTGTCATTGATCAAGAAGGAAATCCAAAAGGAACTCGAGTTTTTGGTGCGATCGCTCGAGAATTGAGACAGTTAAATTTTACTAAAATAGTTTCATTAGCTCCCGAAGTATTATAAATAGTAGTAGATGAGACTATGATATAGTAGGGTATCTGAAATAGATCAAATAGATCAAATTAGTAGATTGTGTCTCACGTATATACTTTATAATAATAAAAAAAAAAGGAAACATGTTGATTATATCAAAATTAGGAGGAACCTATAATTCTAGTTCGTCATGGGTAGGGACACTATTGCCGATCTAATAACTTCTATAAGAAATGCTGACACGGATAAAAAAGGAAGGGTTCGAATAGCATCTACAAATATCACCGAAAACATTGTTAAAATACTTCTACGAGAAGGTTTTATTGAAAACGTTCGGAAACATCAGGAGAGTAACAAATATTTCTTGGTTTCAACTCTGCGACATAGAAAAACCAGAACCAGAAAAGGAATATATAAAACTAGAACCATTTTAAAGCGTATCAGCCGGCCCGGCTTACGAATTTATTCCAACTATCAACGAATTCCTAAGATTTTAGGTGGAATGGGAATTGTAATTCTTTCTACTTCTCGAGGTATAATAACAGATCGAGAAGCTCGACTAGAAAGAATTGGAGGAGAAATTTTGTGTTATATATGGTAATCTTCCACCTCTGGTATCCGAATTTGATCTCTAACTTCCTATTTGTAAAATAGAGAGGAAAAGTGAGTTATATAACTCTTCCTCCATTAGTTGATACTTCAAGGAGGTTACCTGGAATGAAAGAACAAAAATTGATTCATGAGGGTTTAATTACTGAATCACTTCCCAACGGTATGTTCCGGGTCTGTTTAGATAATGAAGATCTAATTCTAGGATATGTTTCAGGGAGGATCCGCCGCAGTTTTATACGGATACTACCGGGAGATAGAGTAAAAATTGAAGTAAGTCGTTATGATTCAACCAGGGGACGTATAATTTATCGACTTCGCAACAAAGATTCGAACGATTAGGTTATTTTTTTAACCATGGGTATACAATTCGAAGTTCAAAAAAAATTCAAGAGACTTATTCTCTTCCAAGAAGTGGATTCAGAATTAAGGTAAGGAATAAAAAATATGAAAATAAGGGCTTCCGTTCGTAAAATTTGTGAAAAATGTCGACTGATTCGCAGGCGTGGACGAATTATAGTGATTTGTTCCAATCCGAAACATAAACAGAGACAAGGGTAATTCTTCTAAAAAAGAACTTTACTTTCCAAAATTCCAAAATAAAATATGTAAAAATAAGGTAAAGGATCTGTTTTAACATGAAATGGATATCTCCGCATCTTTTCTTTTTGTATATTTCTGACTCATAAATATGAGATGATAAAATATGACAAAAGCTATACCAAGAATTGGTTCACGTAGGAATGGGCGTATTGGTTCACGTAAGAATGGACGTAGAATACCAAAAGGCGTTATTCATGTTCAAGCGAGTTTCAACAATACCATTATAACTGTTACAGATGTACGAGGTCGGGTAGTTTCTTGGGCCTCCGCCGGTACTTCTGGATTCAAAGGCACAAGAAGAGGAACACCTTATGCTGCTCAAGCCACAGCGGTAAATGCTATTCGTACAGTGGTTGATCAGGGTATGCAACGAGCAGAAGTTATGATAAAGGGTCCTGGTCTCGGAAGAGATGCAGCATTACGAGCCATTCGTAGAAGTGGTATATTATTAAGCTTCGTACGTGATGTAACACCTATGCCACATAATGGATGTCGACCTCCTAAAAAAAGACGTGTGTAGAAATAAGAATTAAACCGATTTCAAGAGAAATAAATGATCAAATAATAATACTAGTATAGTATGGTTCGAGAGGAAGTAGCAGGATCCACTCGAACACTACAGTGGAAGTGTGTTGAATCAAGAGTAGACAGTAAGCGTCTTTATTATGGTCGTTTCATTCTGTCACCACTTATGAAAGGTCAAGCTGATACCATCGGTATTGCCATGCGAAGGGCCTTACTTGGAGAAATAGAAGGAACATGTATCACACGTGCAAAATCTAAGAAGG